TTAATTTACTATAACTATAGGATACTCCCCCTTCTCGGATTACTGCGTTTATTCGAGTGATCCACAAACGACGAAAATTTCTCTTTTGCTTATCCCTATCCCGATGAGCCGAAACCAAAGCTCTTATTTTCTGTTGAGTAATAGTGCGAGTAAGTCTTGAATGAGCCCCTCGAAAACTTGATGCAAATAAACGAATTTTTGTTCTACGTCTCCGAGCTATATATCCGCGTTTAATTCTGGTCATTGAATAAATAAAACTTTGACGAATAACTAATTGATTTTTTTCTTTCAGTTATTCTTTTCCCCGTCCTGGTCTATTAATAACCAAACGGATTTTTCCAATGTATAAAATACAAATTCCAATGGCTTTGGCTACTATAACCTTCCCGACCACGATTTTTTCTTTTTTTTTAGGTATTTTACTGCGAAATACGAAAGAAATAATAAAGTTTCTTTTGCTAGGTGTCAAAAATATAGTCAATAAGAAAAAAAAGAAATATAAATTAAATGGATAAAGAAATAGTGGGTTCCATCGTTTCTATGGTTACTTCTTAAACGGTGAGGTCTTCTCTATACACCGGAGCCTTTACTTCATTTAATCAATGTTATTGGTAACTTGTATAGTTCACACCACACTCTTTGGCTCTACCCATGAATTATCCAGTAACAGGTCTTTCACGATGAGACCCACCTATACAGTAACGGTATTTAATTATGAAAGTTAGCTGGGTAGCTGACCCTCGTAGTCCGTTCTTGACCGAGTGGGGACTTCATTTTTATGTTTTTTTTGAATTTCAATAAGATTTCCTCCGCTTAATGGATAACCATTTGCTACCAATGGAGAATTGCTTCTCATCTGAAATTCAGGTGATTGGATTTGCACCAATGTAAACCATAAACTTTATACACAATAGAAGGACCAGTTTGCTTCTTTTTAGATAGTGAATGGAGTTCCTTCTTCCATTCTATCCTATTTACTGGTACTGATCATTCATACTGGAAAGCGGTTTTCTTGCTTTTTTTTGTGCCAGCTCATGATCTAAACGAGTCGCACATACACCCTAGTACATGTTCCTCGACGCTGAGGACATCCCCGAAGAGCGGGGGATTTCGTGACATTTCGAATTGGCTGTCTTGTATTTCTAATAAGTTGTTTAATAGTTGGCATGTTGAATCATATACATAATGGGCTGGTTTAGATTGATCCTAACCGGATGGTTATGAAATTTTTCTATTTAATAGAATAGTAAACGCGGAGATAAAATCTCAAATCACGGATTTGCACAAAATCCATTTTTTTTCATCCAACTGCTACAAGATCAACAATTCCATAAGCTTGGGCTTCTGTTGCTGACATAAAAACGTCTCTTTCCATGTCTTCAGATACAACCCATAATGGTTTGCCCGTCCTTTGTACATAAACCCTTGTGATGGTTTCGCGTAGTTTCAGCAGTTCTTCCGCTTCCAGGATAAATTCTCCCGTTTGCGCCTCATAAAAAGAACTAGCAGGTTGATGGATCATTACCCTGATGATAGAAGGGTTCTCTATCTGGTGTGATGAAAGGAACAGAAAAGAAAGATAAAGAATAATAGGAAAAAAAGATAGAATTGAACAACCGTACGGGCATCGTCTTTTGTGCATTGCATACGGCTCTACAATCAAATTGACCCTTACTTTCCATTCAAGAAAGATAAAAATAGAATCTCTCAGCCCCAGCTGGGTAAATGATCAAATTGCCACCCTTCCTTTTGGAGGAGTTAAAAAATACTATGATGGCTCCGTTGCTTTCTATTTTAAACTGGATTCTTTTTTTTGTCTTTGATTCAGCAATCCCAAAGTTTCTTTTTGATCCAACCAAAAAAGGAAAAATCTTGTTTTTTTTTCGCACTCTTTTTTTATAACATAAATATTGTTAAGAGCCCTTCGGTGTGAAAACAAAAAAGTTTGTGACGCTGAATTGGACTCCCGATAGATAAGAGAAAATCGGGAATACCTTTTATCTCATACTACTCTCTCGATACATAATCAAATCTTTAAAAAAAACCATACAAAAATATTTCATATCGAATTCGAAGTGCCATGCTATTATTACTTAATATTCATATGGCGAAGGCATAGTTTTCTTTTTTCTCTCAAATAAAAAACCTCATTGGCGCCAAGCGTGAGGGAATGCTAGACGTTTGGTAATTTCTCCTCCAACCAGGATAAAAGATCCCATTGACGCGGCTAATCCCATGCATATTGTATGGACCTCTGGTCGCACAAATTGCATAGTATCATAAATAGCTACTCCAGGTATTACCCATCCGCCAGGAGAGTTTATAAACAAATACAGATCTTTGGTATCATCCTCGATACTGAGATATACCATAAGACCAATAAGTTGATTCGAGATCTCGCTATCAACTTCTTGACCTAAAAAAAGTAATCTTTCTCGATAAAGTCGGTTGATTAGGGTCAAATTGTATCCCTTAGGAACCGTACATGCACCTTTTGATG